AAATAGTAAAAATAATTGTATCGAATACATTTTCGATTTTGGAACGAACAACGACCAACTAACACTTTGACTTTACTTTAACTCATTAGATTCAGTAGTAGGTTTTTGAATTACACATAATATCTCGAATAAGAAGAACAAAAGTCTCGCACGACAGGAATGAAATTTAGGAATTTTCTATTGAATGGTACATGATTCTACATCGACAAGCAAGAAGAAAAGAAGAAAGAAATTCTCTAGCGCTTCATTTCGATACGGATTGTGAAATTGCGTTGTTGTGTCAGAAGAAGGATAGCTATACTTCTTCGGTATACTCTCAATCAAGACGCTCTGGGTACTAGATTTACGATCAACCAAAGATCCATTTTCCGTTCATTTCCATTTTAAGATCTCATCTTTTATGGAATCGATCCCCCTTTGACTGTACAAGAATATGTGGAGCTCGGCATGTCTGGAAGCACAGGAGAACGTTCTTTTGCTTCGTTCTATTATTACCAGTATTCGATACTGGGTCATTCATAGCATTACTATACTTTTTCTATTCATTGCAGGTTGGTTATTCGTCAACACGGGTTTAGCTTACGATGTATTTTGAAGCCCTCGTCCAAACGAGTATTTTACAGAGAGCCGACAAGGAATTCCATTAATAACTGGCCGGAACAACTCGATGAATTTAGTCGATCTTTTTTGGAGGACCCCATGATGATAGATAAAACCTATCCCATTTTTACAGTGCGATGGTTGGCTGTTCACGGACTAGCTGTACCTACCTTTTCTTTTTTGGGGTCAATATCAGCAATGCAGTTCATCCAACGATAAACCTAATCCGAATGAGAGAGCTACGACACAATCAAGCCCTCACGAACAAAATGTTGAAAATTGAATCGTACCAGTCTATACTGGGGATTATTACTGATTTTTTTACTTGCTGTTTTCTTTTTTCATTCTTTCTTCTCTTAATTGAAGAAAAAAGAATAATAATGGAATTGGAATTCTCTTATCCCATTCGGAAGGATATCATCTCAAAATTCTCCATGACAGTTTATGTCTCTAGCATGACCACTTGATGAAATGGGGTAAATGGCCGATACTACTGGAAGGATTCCTTTTTGGCTGATAGGTACTGTAACTGGTATTCCTGTGATCGGTTCAATAGGTCTTTTCTTTTTCGGTTCATATTCCGGATTGGGTTCATCCTTGTAGTAATCGGATGAACTGGGTTGTACCTATTCCGATTCAAAATGACAAAAGAACCGGGCAGCAGTAGGAGCCCTAAAGAGGAAAGGGGCAGGAGCACTCGACCCTTTTTAAATGCAAAGATTTTTTGCTTTTTTTGTCAAAATCCGAGGAAGAAGTTTCGAATAGGAACCGAAAGGCGTGAGTGCAGTAGACGTTTGAAAGACTATATAGAACTAAAATCTTTCATCCCTGTTTCGAAATAGGCTGTCTGTGTCGAGACTCCTATTATTGCTTTTGGGTTCTTTCCCCAGCCAGTCGCCCCTGTGTGGGAGGGGTCAAGCTTGGAGACTTCTCATTTGTGGGGAATCAAACTATCACGCAACTTGCATTCCGGTTTCACATATCGAATGGGGGAGTTCCGGTTTTCTAAGGATTCCCTATTGCTGGCATAGCAGGGACTAAAGAAAGCATAGTTGCACGGAAATTGCCTGCCGGACGGACTACTATAGTGAGTCTAATTCATTTCCAAATTTCTGCTTATAAAAAATTTGCCTATCTTTTTTCAGCCGCCTTCTCTTTCCTTTTCATTACAAACAAAGTGATTTCAAAAGACGATTCTTTCTCTACTGCTTCCTGACGAATGATTGATAGGAACGGATTGCCTGGGCTTCCCTGCATCCGATCGACTCATACCTCCCAGCCCTGTCTCCAGGATCTCATTCAATAGATCCAACCCATTTTTTGGGTATCTCGAGGAGTTCGTCTCCCACTTCCTTTGCTCCACTGGCACCAAAGATCAAGAATTCGATCTCGAAAGAAAGATGGGTTGGTGGGCTGTTTGTTTAAGCCTCCCTATCATTTAAAGGCAGATAGCGGAAAGGTGAGCGGCTATAGCTTCATTCTTCATCTTCCTCTCGCTACCGGATGAGTGAACTCTACCCGCCTATGCTGGATGGGATTGGATTCAATCCACCCTTAGGCCTTGGAGGAGCATATATTGAGATAGGATTGAATGCCATGCCCCGCCGGGTTGCATTAGGAGAATAGGTAGGCCAGCGGCACATCATCAGGAATGGATGAAATCAACGGATTCCCCTTGCCTCCTGGATCCACTGGGTGAGTGGAAGACATTGAGAAGGGCTTCACATCCCTTGCAGGGCTTTGAGGTTGATTGAAAGTTGCGCTCCGAAGATGGAAAGATTCCTGGAAAAAAAGAACGCCTTGAGGCGGAGGATTGTACTTGGAAATGGAAGCTCTGTCCCCCTCACACTATATTTTGAATTAGGGGCTTGCCTCTTTCTTTCTCTACCGCCTGTGTCTATCTCCTGTCAAGTGTGCTCCCTGCCACGCTACTCTCACAGGAACTGTAACTGTGTGACTAACAACAGTACCTGTTCGTGCATTAGTGGTTCAAGTGCAGTGCCCAGAAACGGTTCAAAGATCTATGGCGACATAAATTTCCCAAGAGATCTATGGGAAGTATATTCAAAATAATCATCAAGTAAGTTAAGTGGCCTTAGTTTCATAACCTAAAGCACCGGTCTTCTTATCAACAGCAGAAGCAATCCTATGAGAGTCTCTTGGGTTCTCATCTATGATTGACTTGGGTATGTATACTTTTTATTCTCTCTGGAGACATGGCTATCGTATGTCCACAGCGTTACAACTCGAGTTTTGCTTCGCATCAAACAACTGGTATTATGCATTCATCTTCCAAGCGTCATTCTCAATGGTTTTTTTACATTTACACTGGGGCTACCCATCATATGACGAGCAATCCGGCAGCATTTGTCTCATCCTCGCCGTACCAAGGCAAAAGTGTCGTCTTCACCGGTGACCACACCCCACTCTCTATTTCAGACATTGGTACGATCTCTTTCTTTATCATTTCGTTCTGGCAATGTTCTTCATCTCAATGATGCTATGTTGGTTCCTAAAGTCAGTCTCTCAAAAAATGGGATCGGTTGGACAACTTTGTGATGATCGCCAAAGCTATGCGCCATCTTTACTCCGACTTCCTCTGTGTTGTCAAGGATCTACACACGCATAATGTCATAGCTATAGGGTGCCGCCCGTAGCCAACCCATATATGCTTTAGACCAGCATCATTCTCCTCTTCTTTCTTTGTGGCTTCTTCATAACAAAGAGCTTCCTGATCTTTGGCAACTAAGGGCAACTAGAGGTCTTCTTGTTGGTTGTTAGGTCTTCGACTACATTGAACAAACTAGAACGCCTTCAATTGCTTCCTGCATTTGCTAGTTCTTCATTCTCTTCTTGGTTTAGCAGCCAGCTGGCCAAACACGGGCAAGACCTACGAATTCCAATCTTCTTCTTGTTTCAATTCCCTCCGCCCTTTTGCATTCTGATGTATGGGGCCCATCGCCCGTGCCTTCTCTCTCTGGTTATCGCATTCCTTTCTTAGAACTAATTCATAGGGGGTTAGTTCTAAGCTCGTTTATGGATGATGTATTTCGTTATCAAAAAAGAATGAATTAAGCACAAACCTTACTAGATAGGGGGTACTTCAGTGCTTTTCGGCTTTTTAAAGCTAAGGTTGCAAATTGATTCTTTTGTCATCGGATTCCTGTTTTGCACTAAGATTCAGGGGGGAATATGTCTCATCAGCTTTCTCTCAGTTTACAGCCACTCATGGAATTGATTATCAGTTCTCCTGCCCATATACCTTTAAAATGGGGTCGCAGAAAGGAAAGGAAGCATAGACACATATCAGAGATACGGCTCTTGCTCTGATGTTTGACAGCCGTGTCCCCCCCTATCTAGTAAGGTAAGTGGCCCTATGTTAGTTGGGGGCCTTTTCCATCCTTTTCCACCTGATTATGCTTTCTCATCAACCGCCTTCCTCTGTGCTTGGCAATATTACTCGAGATCAGTGTCTGTTTGGATCGCCACCTGATTATGAAAGAAAGTCTTATACTTCTTTTTTATGCTATACTCATATACCTGCCCAGCTACGTCAGAAGCTTGCACCTCGTGCAAACTGATGTTTCTTAAAGGGGCATGCCTGGGCTCAGAAAGGCTTTCGATGTTTTGATCCTTCTTCTCGTTCTCGCCGTCCCGGCATGTTACCTTCCATGAGCACGAGTTCTTCTACTCCCCCTTATTTTAGTAGGCGCCTATTGGATCAGCATCTTCTGGATCTTCTTCACCAGTGGTTTTTCCTGCGCCTCCCGTGCATCAGGGGGAGTCAGAGTCCCAAGGAAATCAGGGTCGCAGCCCTCTATTGAGCAGCCAGCACTTGCACCTCGCTCTTCTAATAATAAAGAGCAGCCAGCATCTTTATCATCTTCTAGTAACGACCAGTTGCCTACGGATTCTCCTTCATCCTCTATCGCAGCAGAGCCATCTCCATCTCGGCGCTTGAATGGTTTTCCCCGACCCTGCAGCAAAGGAAAAGTTCTTTCCCTAAATCGGGCCCGGGACATTCGACGAAAAAGGAGGACCCGATGTTATGCCCTTTATCCCCCCAAAAAGGCCCGGATCTCCTATTTCTTTTTTTATAGGAAAATCTGCCCGCCCCGAGGAAAAATATGTGTCCAGGAAGGCTATGTAAATTAGGGTCTTTAAGCCCTCACCCAGCACCTATTAGTTCAATCAACATACGTTTCCAAAATCATTTTGAAGCCGTATAGCCATTTCAGCCTGACTCCCTATTCTCTCTTAAATAAAGCTATGAAAAAACGGGAGTAATGTGGAATGACTCCATTCCTGTGAGCTGTAGAGTTAGTTATCCCTTATCATCCCTGGTATTCCTCCTCTCTATGAGATGTGGGATCGACCCCGCTGTTTCTACATCCTTTTGGATGATAAGGCATGCCTATCCATGTTTTATCCAGCCTTTGCTCCACTATCAACTACCGGAATGAATGGTTATTTTGCCTGCACCGCTTTCCTCTCCCGCGGCAAGAGCTCGTTCGCCAAGTCCGAACTCCCACTTTCTCGTCTATGACGGCTCTCTTCGATGCTAGCAACCGCGTTTGACCCTTTTCCGCGCTTCTTTCAATTTCCTTACATTAACGCTGAAAGAGAGACTTTACCTTTACTTAGAGAGGGGCTGCGGTACCACGCTCTTCCGTGCTCGTAGGTTGACTTCCCTATGCATCCCGACTAAGGTCTCACAAACGTGCACTTCCCTTATGCATCCAGCCGCTTCACTAATGTGAATAGGTTATACAGAAGGGTGGGTTGGTTATATACTCTTATGCGCGTTCCTTCTTCGAACCTTTTGGTATGTATTGCCCCCTAACTATAGATCAGATCCACCAGACGAGAAACTCAATTCCGCACTGCTGCTGAGTCGTCGGACTTATCCACCAAGGGATTCCTTGAATTTCTGTGGATTGCGTTGGAGGAAATCTACCAAAGCTAGGCAGATAGATGGACTCCTTCCCCGCTGCTAAGGGAGAGCAAGAAAAAAAATCAAATGATTGTTTTTTAATCAGCGCCCCCTTTCTTTTGGGTATGCAGGTACTAAGAGTCCTCTCACTACCAACCAGCAGACATCATCTGGCTGGGTCTTGCCGGTATCAACAACAAGAAAAAAAAACAAGCAAATGGAAACAGCAACTAACTATGGCTCTTGGCCCAGACAACGTCCTAGGCGTAGGGGAGATCGGAGCAACAGGGAACGCCTAGACGACGTTTTTCTTCCTGGGCAGCTGTAAGTAGATCGAGAGGTCGTTCCGCCCCTTGTCCCCGAATAAGGGTAATATGTTCTCATAAAAGGTTGCTCCAATCTGACCTAGCTGGCGAGCGATCCCAGTTCGCAGCAGAGAACAAGACAGGAAGCGAGCGTACCTTTGTTCGCTTCTTCTCCACCAAGCACGGAAGTTTAAGGATAACTGTAGGTCGGTGGCTACCTAAGGAAACTCCGATTCGATCCGCCCCCCGGCTGGGAGGCATCTACCTCATCCCGATCACAAGGAGAGGTTCACCATGATGGGGGTACTTCTTTTTTTTTCCCTTCCGGAAAGAATGAAATGCATAGGGGACCATCCTTTTGTTGCGGCATGCTCCTGAGATTTACGGATTCGCAGGGGGCCTCAGGCCCTACTTAGTTGACTGACAATGACAAAGGCTTACGAAACTAAGTAGGACCTTTTGAATTGAATCTTAAGTAGTCTATCAGTGGTGCGAAGCTGCTTTGCTCCTTTTCAGTAGGGGAGCGAAAGGTTAGACCTTAGAAAGTCAACGAACAGCGGTTCTTCTATGTAGGTATGGCGTTCCCCCTTGACTTGACTCTCCTAACGTCGAGCTAAGTGACTTCGTAACCTTTGCGTAGCGTAGTAGAATGAAGGCTACGCACCGACGCTCTCTTATCTATTAGCCTAAGCGTCTTCGCTAACTCGCTCGCCTACTATACCCTACTATACAATACATTAGTAGGGTAGGCTAGGCTAACTCAGCCGCTTACTTCTACTAATGTAGGGCTAAGTAGCGCCTTTTCCTTTAGGTCCAACGTAGCGTTGACAAAGAAGAACAGACGGTTAAAAGACAGCGAATCTTTTTATATATATAAATATATATAGGCCAGCTTAAGAAGCTACCCTTCCTCTTGATCTGAGGTACGAAGAGAAAGATCTCTTTTTTATGACTTCCACTTATCGATCCCGGCCCGGAAAAGTGACCGACCAGGGCCCTATTGATGAATGAAAGAAAGGGTTTATGAGCCCTAGCCCTGTAAGCCCACACCTGTGTAGAGTAGATCGTTCAACACCTGCGGCACAAACCCATTTTTGACCTATTGGTCCTAGTATCATAGGCGACCGAACGGCCGCCCCCTAATTACTAGACCAACCCGCTATAATAATTCCATAAACACCTAGCGAAGATATGGCAAACAAATAAAGTAGCCCTATGTTCGGATCTGACAATACCATACCATAATCAAAAGGTACAACGGCCCGAGCGACCAGACTTAACATAAATGTAGCCACTGGAGCCATTCTAAAAAGGGAGAAATTTGCACTACTTGGTGAAAGAGGTTCTTTTAGAATCAATTTCAAACCATCTGCTAGAGGTTGTAACAATCCGAACGATCCCACTACATCAGGACCCTTTCGACGTTGCACAAAAGCCATTACTTTACGTTCAGCTAGCACTAAAAAGGCTACTCCTAGTAGAAGTGGTAGAATTATTCCAAGTATTTCAGCTGGAACTGCTATGTACGTTTTCGATTTTCTATTCACTCATGATCTGGCCTGGTCGACCCGATCATGATATTTCACTCATGATCTGGCCAGGCCCAATCATGATATTAATGGATCGGACCTTTTCTCGAAAAACACCGGATCCCGAGAAGAGTTGAAGATGGTGCAAGATCGAATCCTCTTACCTTACTTCGAATGGAAGCTTAGCCCGCCTCACTTGCTTTCTTTACTGCATAAGGGCATAAACGAAGTCAACGGATTTCCTTCTAACTAGCGGCTGAGAGTAAGCAAGCTACCTTCATTCAACAGATTTGTGGTTGAGTCAATAACATGCTCTGGGTCGGGAATCTTTGCTCTTCTCTTTTGCATTTCCGCTGCCTGCGTTCTTTTTTGTGTCCGTCCGTATCGCAAAGCTGGTCGACGCCAGCTGTAATGGTTGAAAATAGGGGGCCAACCAAGACCCCCTAATAAAGCTTTGTTCGATAAAGCAAACGATTCGTTCCGACAACTTCGGACCAGATTAACCCCTTTGAATTAGCCGATCTTACAAAATCGATCGGGCGGGCTGGTTGGGAAGGGGTTATTAGTGGAGAAAAGAATCGCTGAGAGATAGATTCGACTATTTGGTCAGGACGAATGAGTGGCTGTGCAGCATGCTCCGGAGGAGATTGACCCTGAGAGTCAGTCCAGTCAGAAAGGGGAGGGCCCGCTGTCTAGACTGCATTTCGGGAGTTTGAACACCATCCCATTTCAACCAAAAAGACAACCCTGTCAAAGGTATCTAACCTTCCTTCCTTATGAGTGGAAATCCAATTCCGTTTTGTCTTTTTTGCATAAAAACCAGCCAGCCGGTAATATATATTAATTAATATATATATATATATTAATATATATATATATATTAATTAATTTTTAAACCCGTTCTTCCGACCATTTTTGTTGAAAAGCGCATAGTTTCTCCTCAAAAAATGACCTCTCCCGTCAGGGAGCGCATTAGATATTTACCTAAACCGGTAGGTAGGTCCTTGAGCAGATCCCACGTTAGCCCCAAGACGAGTAAATGCTTGAGCTTAAGTGAGAAGGGCCTCCTCCCCCCGCTGGTATTTTGCCTGTATGGTGTTTACCGGGGGGGACCCTCGATCCGGAAGGTATGCCACGGCTACTATCGAGATATACATGTTTGCCTCCCTTGAAAGCTCCTGGTGCTGCGACTATCACCGGTAAGTTGCGTCGGATCAACATCGGGATTAGAATCCACTGCAAAAGCAACTAAGTCAACGCCTATTTGCTCTGGATCTACTGGCCCGGACGCTTGAATCTATTCCACCGCAAACAACCGAATATACTACTGCTGGATCTTCCGCAGCTTCTGTTGTTATTGTTCTCACCTGTCACTACGCCACCTCAGCAGCTGGGACTGGAACTGCTTCCGCATCTGGCACTCCCCAACCTTTTCTATCGAGATTTAGAAGTAGGGCGAGTGTCTAAAGCCCGGGTTATCTCTCTGAATCAGCTTATTCACTGGACTGTTAAGCCATCGAGTCCTCTAGGGTTGATCGACCCGTTTCAAGAAGATTCATCCAAGACTAACGATCTCGTTAATTCTAAGGAGGAGCCCATTCCATAAGGAAGATGAGAGGAAGGCATACATAATAGTTGGCTGGTTATTTGTCTTTCCCATTCCTGCTGCTACTGAAGGTGCCCGGAATTCATGGATTCTCTGGTAGAGGGGAGTCGAGGTGGAATTCTTTGGTGGGCTGGCTTAAAAGAAGCCCCCAATTGCAATTGCAGTAGGAGTAGCTACTTGTTTCATGGCTTTAATTTGAGCTTCAGATCCTGAATCTCCATAAATGGGTATGACTGGTTAAGGTGACCTGCTTTCTTTGTGCGGCAACCGCAAGTTAAGGTACTCTGGATTTGTTATAGCACCACCATTTCACAATATACATTGTCCGGGAAAGCTAGTCTTGGGATTGCTGTTTTATCCTACTGAAGCGAACATTATGAAAGTTGAGGCTTTACTCTAACAGGTCTGTTAAAGTCTCCTTGCTACGGCCTTTATTAATATCCCTAGCTCGGAGGGTTACTCGAATCTTTCGTTTTTGTACTCTATTCGTTCCTTGAAGGTCCAATTAATTAATAGTAAAGTAATGTTCGGACGGTTAGTGTCTGTTCTGCATGACTCTGGAACGTTATAGCTAAGGAGCGGATTTCAGGGTCCCTTGACTTGCCAAACGGTTTCCAGTATGCCTATACAGTCAATCTTTACACACATGATAGTGGCAGCCAGGTTATCGACGATTCTACAATAGGCGGCCGCTACCCGACTTAGCGAATCACTTCCAGGCTGGCATTAAATCGAGATCGCGCCGGTGTCTCTTGTGTGCCTCATTTATGCTGGTGGCATACCGTACCGTATTGTGCTGAACACTCACAAAAGCCGTGGCCTTCCGCTATGTTAGACCCTCCCCTAGAAGTACAATGGTGGGTCCCTCCGGAACTGGTAATCCCCGAAAGACTTTCAAGGAGCCTTGTTCAGCAGGTGCGCTGCAAGTATTCTTTCACAAGTTTGACGCAAGTCGTACTTCCCAGCCCTCTTAGCTACTTGTACTAACAAACTAGGGCGCTATACGGAAGTTCGTGCCTGCTTATCCCGGCTACAATAACTATCGAACAGCGATCCATCTGAAGAATGGCGCTTGTATATCCCTAGGCGTGGGTCTGTACTTTCCCCTATTAGAGAAGGGGGAGGTTTGGAACCCGAAAAGGAAGACATGATCCACATAATAAGACATCATAGCGCCTAGAGATACAGGTACGGTTCATCGCGTTACTTGTCCAAGCGTGTTGCCGTCTCGTCGGATATGCCATACTCTTATTTTGATGAGGTTAGGAACCATTTGCTGTTACCAGCATTGCTCATTATTAGGAAACGCATTCCCGTTTATCGATTTTCATTAAGGTTACGTTGTCGCTTTCGCTTTAATAATGAATGATATGGAGTCCCTCAATATATATGGCACGCTTTACTAATAGTTTCCAAAGGGGTTTTCACCATCTATTTCTGCCTGAACTCTTCCCGAGTTTCCCTCCTAGCGAACGGGGAAAGCTTATCCCTCACTCGCATTCGCCTAATCGAGCAGAACGCCACTCGGCGATCATCCTACAACAGGTCCCGCCTATAGTTATAGTGTCGAAGACACAATCGATTTTGTTGTTCTTACGACGGTTGTCAAAGACCGGATCTTTACACTTCGCGACCCTCTCCGAGTATGTGCTTAGTGCAAGGCCTCATAGAACATAGAACAATGAAGTAATGTATCCATACGAGCTCCGGCCCTCAGCAGCTCGAATACAAAATAAACTTGTTCATTTATGTTACCTGTTGTGGACCTTCAACGTTTCACCTTTCATAGATCTGGGAAAGGCTGTTTTGGTTTGGGAAGTGACGTTGAGACTGGGCACGTGCGATAAGTAATAAAGAAAGCAAAGGGAAATCGGAGGAGTTAGAGCAGGGAACAATGGGCATCCCTGCCTGGAAAACAAAGAGTAGAGTCAGGCGAAGGACCTGACGCAACTCTACTACCGCCTTTCCTACCAAAAAGCTAACCCAACCGAAGGAAATTACATAAGGTCTGGAAAGGGCTATAAAGAATCTCATTCCTTCCTCCCTTTCTTCCCCTGTTTCCGAGATCGATATAGCCCTCTCGAAACCTAGCTGTTAGAGTCGCATTTCCGGGCTAATATTCCACTTAATCCCCGAATGGGTACTTGAACCCTTCTCCTGCAAGGTATAGAACAACTAAGGTGTGGGCCCTGCTCGCTTTGGTTCTGCTTCTGTGGTGACCAAGAAGCAAGAGCTTGAGCTCAACCAGCCATTGATAATCACTTTTGTGGTTCCCAATCGGGATGGAGATTCCGGTCCGGTGTAGGGGACACCTTCTTCATGATCTAGGGGTCCAATGTAGCCTGCGCTAAGCAGGGAGAGCTCCTCTTTGGTTCCATCTGTCCACATTCTTCCCTTCCATCCAGGGGAATTCGGGCTTGATTGTTCTGTGTAGTCGATTCGCTCAGTACCCTCCATAAACAGAGTCCATGAGCTCGGGAAGAGAAGTAGAGCCCTCGGTCAACCAAGAGAGGTCCAGCCCTTCCTGATCATTCATCATTCAATTCGTTGCGTTCTTCTTTCGAGCGGATCCGTCAGCTTCCAGCCACCCAACCAATCCTGTTGATCCTGACCTACAGAAAGGGGTGAATGAGGTAATCTCAGCCGCTTTACCGAGTTTACGAGGTGAAGGAGAGGCTCCAGCACAGGTAGGTAAGGGCGAAGTCATCATAAGTGGTTGACTGGGCCTAGTCGGTCGGGGCCCGCGAGCGGCTGAAGGCAAATTCATCGTTTTTCGCTCGTCTTTCATGCGTGCCTGTATGAATTGTATAAGTCATTAGTTCGTCTTAGAGAATGGAATTCGGAATTCGATTTGCGTCTTATTGTAGGTCGGTCATCTGTTCAATCTGGAATTCCATCTCTAGTTTGGTTTCTGGTACCGGTTTGAGTTCCTTTGTTCAAATCAATATCTATGTCAGGCTTCCCTTCCCGGTTGTCCTGTCCTGTTCAATCCGTTGTTCTTCTGTCCAATCAAATATCCCGGTCGAGCTGGCTTGGCTGGTACATCAATCGGCATATTGCTTGTTTGGTACACATATCTTTCAATGTCAATCAAGTTCTCGAATTCATTCCCCTTGCCTTTTGAGCTGAGCTGAGGAAAACGTGCAGAATTTCCATTTTATGAGCTTTACAAGCTTTAAGAGAGAATAGGGAGTAAGTAAGGGGAAAAAGAGGCTATAAGTAGGCCGTTTGCTATTGCTAGTTGGGCTGCTCGCCTTTATACGGCTTGGCTTCGCTATCGCTCATGACTTGTATTGTGGTCGGCCTAAAAAGTAGTATTCCTACCATAAAATAATGCCGATTATCTAGTGCTAGAAGCTTCGCCAGAAGCAAGCAAGACGAGGTCGCCCCTATCTCTAAAGTTCGTAGACAAGGCTCGTTCCGTACTTGACTTACGAGCTCGTGTAGTACTCGCCCCTATCTCTAAAGGGGCTTATGCACTCCACTCGCTGTCGTATAAACGAGCGTTAGAGCGAGCGAGCGAAGCC